TGTTGCCATAAGTATTTCTTAATTCTTTTTTTTTCTTAAAAAAAAAAAAAAAAATAATGTGCCTACAGTAAAAGGACTAATCAGTTATTTCTTTCATCGCTCCAAACATGCCAATATTGGCACTAATGGTACGTAAATGTAATTCCTTGTTCAAACAACTATTCAGAGTTCCGAGCGCTCCTTGTAAAGCTTGTTGGAAAACCCGTTGTCGGACTTGATTAATTGCTCTTTGTTGTTCAAAATGAATGGTTTCATTTTTGTAATTTTCTAATTGATCCAAAGTCTTATAAGTTGAATTAATCAAATTGAATTTTTCTCGTTCTATCTCAGAGTATCCATTCACTCGAAACTGATCTGCTTCTATTTCTATTTTTCGTAACCGGGCCCGGGCTTTTTCCAGCCGTTCAATGGCCCCTCTCTGCAGTTCTTCTGAATTTCGAATACTATTCAAAATCCTCAGTTTGCGATTATCTAATAAATCACTTAATGAAAGTAGATTATCTTTCCATCCATCTCAAAACTTCGATGATCCCTTCCCGAACCAAACATGAATTTTTCGATTCATTTGGCTCTCCCACTCAATTACGTCAACTACTTATGTATGGGGGGGGTTCCCATATCTTTTTTTAATGTAATGAGCCTATCCTCTCCCTCTCTTCTCTATTCATATTCCAAAATGAATCTTGCGACTGATCCCTAATCCAAGAACAGAATATTCGGAGGACTCTTCTGACCAAATCAAAATATATAATTGTCAGCAAAGTTGTTTCTTTTTTTCTGCAAATCCAAAGAATTCTTCTTACTTTATATGGAGGTCATCGATTCAGCATAAATAAGGGTTGGTTGAAATACCTATTTTTCCAATATTTTCCAATAAAATTTCCAATACCAATAAAAGGCTCAAATCTTTTTATCAACATGAGTGTTTTATATCGAAAAAAAAAGTCCAATAATTATTATTAATTATTCATTTTGAAAACATTTCTATTCTATAGTAAAACATAGTAGTAGAAAGAGTACCGTGCTGTGTCTGGACTTCAAACTTTAGCTTTAACCATGTTAATGGTCCCACATTATTGGTTTGGTTGATAGAGAATCAAAATAGATTTACCAACAAATCACGAAATGCTATGGTTCTTAAATATGATTTGAAATTTATTCAGAAGTAATTCGCGGAATCATGCACCCTTTTCCCTTTGGTCCTAGTTATAACGAAAAAAAGTGCAGCTGGTTGGGTCCAGCCTATTCTTGAAATAAACAACTCGCACACACTCCCTTTCCAAAAAAGATCAATACACCAAGCACTACACTTAGATTTATTGGATTTGTTGCTAAAATATCGGTATTAAGCCCGAAACTCCCGGCGAATGGCCAGTTAACCAAAGAAACGAAAGAATCGGTTACATTTTTCATATGATCTCCTCTTTTAGATAGACTAAAAAAAAAAAATGAACTGCGTTCTTTTTTTTTTTTCTACGTAATATATATTTATTTAATTTATTTGTTTTTTTAGTAATTTACCTATTTCGAAACAGGGTCAAAAATTCGATTTCGAAATCCTTTCTTTGAATTGGCAATTGGGGATTCCCGATAAGAGGGATACTTATTAGTATTAGGGGCCGGGACTCCTGTCAATTGCAAAACCCCTCGTTTGTTGCAGCATCACTTAAAAAGAGGGTTTCCTTTAGACTAAGAAAGGGAAAGAAAAAGGCGAACTGGTATGCCTATCCTAATTCCCCATCCTCAAATCAGTCCTTCCAATTGGAGGAGTTAAATCTTGATAGAATTCAAAAAAGCCAGAAACACAGATATAATAAATAAGAGAAAAAAAGAAGTAAATTGCCCTTCCTATTTCTAGGATTAAACAAAAGGATTCGCAAATAAAAGTGCTAATGCTACAACCAGCCCATAAATTGTTAAAGCTTCCATAAAAGCCAGACTAAGCAATAAAGTACCTCGTATTTTTCCCTCCGCCTCGGGCTGTCTCGCGATCCCTTCTACTGCCTGGCCCGCAGCAGTACCTTGACCAACTCCAGGTCCAATAGAAGCAAGCCCAACAGCCAACCCAGCAGCAATAACGGAAGCGGCAGAAATCAGTGGATTCATGATAAGTCCCTCGCACTAAAATAAAGAAAAACTAAAGAAATCGTTAATGATACAATCGTCCAATAAATTATGACTTAATTATTCCGTCACTAGGATTCGCCCAGCCGAAGTAACTAAGAACTCCCAATTGGCGTAATAATAATATTATTATTGAACCATCAAAACTTTTTAGATATCTCTTTTTTAGTTTCGATCCACAGGCACAACACAGGATTTTTGTAAATCCATACGACTTTTGTTCTTCCATTTCTTTTTTCGGAACCCTTTTTTGAGTTCTTCGTTCGTTTTCTTTCTTTCATCTCTTTATTTTTATTGATTCAATTCCCAGTCAAAGCATCAAAGCAAAGACGAAATCGAACAATTTCTATTAGAATCCCTATCGAAATTCACAATAATCACAAGAGTAGGGTGGATTAGATATATCTTTAGTTCATATATAACTAGCAATATCTAATATCCCATATACATGTCTTTCTTACAGAACGTAAACCAACTATTAATATCTTAGACTCCAAGTATTCGTATCTTAAAGTCAATCGTATTCTCGAACCCCTTTTAAAATTCAAAAAATACACAAGAGTTGGCATTTGATTCCATATACCTAATTATGTACCCCTCGCCGAATCACCCCGTTTTTTATAAATCTCTTTTTTTTTTTTTTTTTTTTCTATTCCTTTTCGTTATCATTATCCACCAGGCTACAATCGAAATAGACGAATTCATTGGGGCGAATCATTGCATAGAACTAAATATCAGTATTTGATTGAGGTACGGCCATGCAATTTATTATATTAATATTCTCTTTTGGTCAATCGTTGAATTGAAGAATTGACTAAAATCAACTAAAAGGGGAATCATTTTATAAAGCATCTTTCTTTTCTTTTTTTTTAATCACCCGCCTGTGATACTATAAGAATTTTTATTCAACTTATCACTCTTGGTATTTGCTATTCGAATTGAATGAACAAAAATGAACAAAACAATATAAAGAAAATATTAATTGGCGGGGAGAGGGGGGGATGATATAATAAGGCCAAAGAGGAATTTGAGGAAAAAGATCCTTTAGATCTCTTTCCTACAATTCCCCAATATCGTAATTTTTTTTCTACGACTCTTGATCGTATATGCGGTATTTGTAGATTTATGTTTGGATATGTATTTTTCCTAAGTAGAAGTATAAGTAGATTATCTTGAGTTACGCATCCATTGCCTTTGTTCTAAGCTACAAAAAAAGACTATTTCGAAAACGAGTCAATGATGTCCCTCCATAGATTCGCCTATATAAGCCGCAGCTAAAGTTGCAAAAATAAGAGCTTGAATACCGCTTGTAAATAATCCAAGGAACATGACGGGTATAGGAACCACTAAAGGTACTAAAGAAACAAGAACAACAACTACTAATTCATCGGCTAATATATTCCCAAAAAGTCGAAAACTAAGTGATAGAGGTTTTGTGAAATCTTCTAAAATGTTAATGGGTAAAAGAATTGGAGTCGGTTGAATGTATTTACTGAAATAGCCTAATCCCTTTTTGGAAAGACCCGCATAGAAGTATGCTATTGACGTGAGCAAAGCTAAAGCAACGGTAGTATTTATATCATTCGTGGGTGCGGCTAACTCCCCATGAGGTAACTCTATGATTTTCCAAGGTAAAAGAGCACCTGACCAATTAGAAACAAAAATAAAAAGAAACAGAGTTCCAATAAAGGGAACCCATGGGCCATATTCTTCTCCAATCTGAGTTTTGCTCACGTCTCGAATGAATTCAAGGACATATTCGAAGAAATTTTGAGTGGCAGTCGGAACGGTTTGTGGATTCCGAACGGCTATAAAGGCTGAACCTAATAAGATAGCAATTACAACCCAAGAAGTAATAAGTACTTGGGCATGGACCTGGAACCCACCTATTTGCCAATAGAAATGTTGGCCTACTTCCACACCGGATATCTCGTATAACCCCCTTAGTGTATTCATGGAACATGATAGAACATTCATATCGCCCTCTGACCGAAATAGAAATTTAAAAAGAATTATTTTGATTCAACCATCTTCTTTTCGACTTGTCTACTTGAATTGTATATTTTGAATATCTGCTAATTGCATAATATCCACCAGGTTTGTCTCTTTTCTTTTGTGCAATTCAGGAATAGTACCCAATCCATAAATCTATGGAGTTACCAAAATAATTTATTTATCTTATTATTAATCAAGGATTTCGTATATAGCTAGAGCGACCCTCACAAATTGCGCATACTAATTTGTTAAGAATTAATCGGATTGAGGCTATAGCGTCATCGTTTGCTGGAATCGAAATATCTGCGAGATCGGGGTCACAATTTGTATCGATTAAACAAATTGTTGGAATTCCCAAAGTGATACATTCTCGAAGAGCCGTATATTCTTCTTGCTGATCAACGACGATTACAATATCGGGTACCCTCGTCATATATTTAATTCCGCCCAGATACGTTTGCAGACGCGATAATTGTCTCTTCAAAATAGCGGCATCCCTTTTGGGAAGACTGTCGAGTCTCCCCCCTTTTTGTTCCGTTCTCAAATCCCTGAACTTGTGAAGTCGCGTTTCTGTAGTGGACCAATTGGTTAACATACCGCCGAGCCATTTTTGATTAACATAATGGCACCGAGCCCTTATTGCAGCTCGCGCGACTAAATCAGCTGCTTTATTTTTAGTACCAACAATTAAGAATTGTTTTCCCCTACTTGCTGCATCAAAAACTAAATCACAAGCTTCTGATAAAAACCGAGCAGTTCGAGTCAGATTTGTAATATGAATACCTTTATGTTTTGCAGATATATAAGGTGCCATTCTAGGATTCCATTTCCGAGTACCATGACCAAAATGAATTCCTGCTTCCATCATCTCTTCCAAATGGATGTTCCAATACCTTCTTGCCATTTCTCCCCCACTTCCTCTTTTTTTTTAAGAGACGAGGCGCCCTGAAATAAATAATTGTTCCGAGGGAACCTTCTCTTCTACCAGAGAGTGACCATTGATACACGACCCAGGCCATTCATTACTTTCTATTCATTATTATCTTTCTTTTCGTACCATTAAAAAATCAAATGATCACAAATAGTTAAAAGAATTCGCTCCTAGGACTCATTAAACCCTCTAAGCAATTGTGCTCTGATGTATCATGGAAAGTTGTTGAAATGCACGAGTCAAATAATTCTCTGTGGTGTAAGAAAATATCTCTCATTTCCCCCCCGAATAAATTCCCTTTTTGGCTTTCCAAAAAAATGTTGTTATGCTGCCTTGAACAGTGGACTAATCCTTTGAATCCGGTACCGACTGGTATTATCCCCCCCAGAACAACGTTTTCTTTCAGGCCTTTCAACCAATCGATACGACCTCGGAGAGCAGCTTTTGCTAAAACTCGCGTGGTTTCTTGAAAACTTGCTTCGGATATAAAACTTTGAGTATTCAGAGACGCTCTCGTTATTCCCAATAAGATAGCTCGATAACAGATCACTTCTTCCAAAGCGCGCCCCATTCGTTCCGCTCGTAACAATCCAATCAGTTCGCCGGGTAAAAAAATATTAGACATTCCATCTTCGGAAACTAAAACTTTTGATGTTATTTGACGTACAATAATTTCTATATGCCTATTATGGATCTGCACGCCCTGCGATCGATAAACCTTTTGGATCTTATTAACCAAAGAGATACGACTTTGCACTATAGTTAGCTCAGCACCAATCAAGAATCCCCAGGGAATCCCAAGAATTCTTGTTATACTCGCGTTCCAACCCTCAACTCTCTTTTCTAGGTTCATCGATATTGAATCAAGCGAACGCACTTCTAACACCTGTTCTACTTTTGGAAGACCCTGCGTTATATCAACAGATCTCGATTTTTCATATATAAATGTAACTAATGTATCCCCTTCGGAAAGGATTGCTCCATAATGCCCATGAACAGTTGCTCCAGGAGTAGCCAAATAAGGCTTAGCTGATCGTATTACTACAGAGTTAACTTGAACAATTAAAACTTGACCGGATTTTAGGTATGGTCCCCTTTTGGTTATACGTACATTTTCACAAAGAAACTGCCCAAGACTAATTATCGGGGACATTTCCTCACAATAATTAGGCTGGAGAAAATACCAATTCAAATTAAATGGATTCAAAAGGATCTTACTATCTGTATCAGGATTATAAATTTCCCCGGTTTCGTCCATTAAATAATATTTAAGTACTTGAAAAGGCTGTTTTAAATTGTCAAGTTTCAAATATTTAGTTACCGAGATATGATTATGAGTTATTAAATAGTAAAATGAATAAAAATTCGCAATTTGAAGGAATGTTCCTAAGGGTCCCAACGAAGTCTTAATTGGAGTTAGCGAATCTTTTTGAATTGGAATTGATTGTTTTATCACATTGTGATATTTTACATCGTTCAATGGACCCATTCGAAAATAATTAGATGATGATAAAATTATCAAAACTTGGCATTCCTTATTTTTATTCAACAACGTACGAATAGTTCCTTGATTTTGTCTAAGCGATTGTTCAACCCCTGCCTTGCCAAACACGGAATAAAACGGATTGCTATTGGTGCGAGCTGAACCATTATCAGAAATTAATCCTGAACCCGACGGATGATCCCTTTTTCTGAGATACGAAATATTGGATTTCACTAAGTTGATTCTTAGGAAATCTCGAATCAGACCATTTGTACGTACTTCAACAAAGGAAGCACAAACCTCTTCGACGGAAGAACTTTTGTTGTCTTGGTCCCAATTCAACACTAAACACGTCCGAACTAATTGAAGACTTGTATCAGAAATTCCCCCAGCGGCTTTGCCCTTCCCATAAAGGACATAATTGACAACTCGAAATTGCATATTATCCTTTTCCCGCAGCGGATCCTGGGGAAAGAGTGTTGCTAAATTTATACCGTTCGCTATTTCATATGTGACTACGGGTCGAACCAAAACAAAAGACTTTTTCTTTGTAGGTGTGATCCGTTGAACATAGATCCACTTTTTCAATTTTTTTGATTCCTTAGTGGCTTCCTTAAGTTTTTTTTTTTCACTTTCTGGCGGTATCAGGATGCCACTGTGTCGGGATATCTTATCTATCTCTCCGGGAAAATGGATATCTCCCGAAAATATTTTGAGTTCAACCCCTCCCCTTTTTCTCTCCATTCGGACCAATCCGCCCACCCGGCTTCGTATATTTAAAGTGATTTGTGTGTCTACTCCAATGATACTATTATTCCGTACCATTAGGTAAGAAGATTCGGGAAAAATATGCACTTCCTCCGGAATGAAAAAAAGGCGATCTATTTTCATTTGGTATTTTGGCTTAATTTTTTTGAGTCCTCGATACTCAATCAAGTCCTCTTTTTTAACGATTGAATGCGCCCCCAGAGCCCCCCATTTAGTAATTCCGGAACTCTTTCTTCTGTATCGAGGATCGTCGAAATAAGCAAGAATACTATTTCTACGGAAAATACCCCTTACGGGTATTTCAATCGAGATACCTGAATGGGGCGTTAGCTCTTTCTCTTGCTCTTGAATCGAGTGGAATGGAATAATAAATCCATTTCTTTGCCTTTTTGCCAATAAATCCGAATTTGCGTGGAGAATTGCAGGATGGATGAGATTACAATGACCAGTACCTATGATTCTATTAAATCCCGAATAATCAGACATCTCAAGAATTCGACCTTTTTTTTTAGCAGAAAAATCAGAACTAAAAAATTTGTGTCCCGTTTGATCATTATTCACTGAGAGCGAGAGGCTCGAAATCTCTCTTCGTTCGACAGAAAGAGAATGAATATTCATTTGATCTTGATCCTTGTGGAGTGAAAAAGAAACTACACTAGATCTGCGTGAACCCCCCGACAATATCCATAAATGGCTTGTTTTTGGCAAGAGGTGGACATTACTATATGTAAATTCGGGTGCATGGTACACATCAGTACTCCAGTGCATTTCTCCCTCTGAATCAGAATAAATATGTTTTCGAACCCTCTCTTTAAAATTCAAAGTGTATGCTCCCGCCCGAATCTCAGCAATCACTTGTTCTGATTCGACATATTGATCATTTTGAACTAAAAGAAAACTTTTTGGTGGAATAGTCACATTGTGCATAATATCTTCACCCTCAATAATTACATCCAAATCTATAGAACATAGAAAAGCCGGATGCCCGTGACGTGTGCGCGTGGGATGAACCAAATCCTCATTGAATTTGATTTTACCATTAGAAGGGGCTCGTACATGTTCTGCAGTGCCCCCCGTAAATACGCCGCCGGTATGAAAAGTTCTTAATGTTAGTTGAGTCCCTGGTTCTCCAATAGATTGACCCGCAATAATACCTACGGCTTCCCCCAATTCAACCAGGTCACCATGAGTCGGACTCCGACCATAACATAATCGACAGATCCACGATGTACTCCTACAAGTAAAGGGGGTTCGAATAGATATTGCTTGTGTTCGAAGGGTTATGAGTCGATTGACAAGTCCAATCCCAATATCTTGATTTCTAATGGCAATGGATCGCTGGCCCATATATATATCGTCCGCTAATACACGACCAATTAATGTTTGGCTAAAAACCCTTTCCGACATCATCCTATTTTGATTTTGAGGACTCACAGAAATTCCTCGGACAGTGCCACAATCTGTTCTACGTACAATAATGTGTTGAACTACTTCAACAAGTCTGCGCGTAAGATATCCAGCATCTGATGTTCGGACAGCGGTATCGACAACCCCCTTGCGGGCTCCATAGCAAGAAATGATATATTCTGTTAAAGAAAGCCCTTCGCGTAAATTACTTTGAATGGGTAAATCAATCATTTGCCCTTGGGGATCAGACATTAATCCTCTCATACCCACCAATTGGTGTACTTGAGATGCATTTCCTCTAGCCCCCGAAAAAGACATTATATGGACTGGATTAAAAGGCTCAGTCATCCTAAAATTAGGATTCATTTCTTGTCGCAAATATTCACTTGTAGCATACCATATCTCAATGGATTGTCGTAGTTTTTCTATCGCGTGTACATTCCCATAATGATAGTGTTTTTCCAAAATAAAACTTTGTTGTTCAGCATCTTGGACTAGCCATCGCTTAGAAGGTATCGTTAAAAGATCATCAATGCCTAATGAAATAGATGTAGCAGTGGCTTGCTGGAACCCCAGGGTCTTTACTTGATCCAGGATGTGGGATGTATATGCCATTCCGAAGTGATCTATTAACCTGCTAATAAGTCGTTTAATGGCAGTTCCATCTATCATTTTATTGTGAAAGACCAGACTCACCCGTTCTGCCATAAGTACCTCCGTATTCCGCTGAGTAGGATTCGCCAATGGATTTTAGTCAATGAGTGGAAAACTTCCTTTTCTCGATCTTGATTCGCGTAGAAAGGTCAGCAATGGTGGTCATACTTGAACCGGAAAGGCCCAAGGAGTCGTAGAATTACTTAGTTTAGACACCAGATGATTAGGTACCATATGAGCAGGCCCGGCAAAACCCTTGTATAGCTTCTTCGATTTCTCGATAAAGAGAAATATGGCCCACGGTGGTTCGAATGTATATAGAAAGAATTTCTTTTTTTACACTTCGTACTATTAGATAATGCCCATAAATCTCATGAGAGGTACCCAAAGATTCATAGTGAACTTCGATGGGAGCTTCCCTTGAAGCAATAAGGCGTTGATCTAATCGCCACCGAAGCCACAACGGACTATCTAAATTGATTCTTTTCTGCCGATAAGCTCCAATTGCATCATAGGAATTACAAAAAAGGGGTTCTTTCGTATACTTATAGCTATTATCGTCAATTCTTTCATCTGGATAATTTCTTCGATTCCATGTATTATACCTATTTGCACAAATACCTCGACGATTCCCGCTC